AAAGAGATTATGGAAGTCAATATTCTTGCGTTTATTGCTACTGCGCTGTTCATTTTAGTTCCTACTGCTTTTTTACTTATCATATACGTCAAAACAGTCAGCCAAAACGATTAATTTGAATGAAACTTGAATTATTCATTTTTCTTAATGATTGAAGAAATCAAAGGGTTTAAAACTCTATTTAAGTCTTAAATGAAATGTGGAATCAGAAGTATCTGAGATAGTGTGGTAGAAAGAGCTATATATAGCTCTTTCTACCACACTATACAATTGAGTATTGTAGAATATTTCATATTCATTCATATTCTTAGTACATAAAACATAAAGTTGTATTGTATACAGAAAGAAGCTTTCTCTTAGATAGAGAAATTCACAATAGATATCTATATCTAAGTAATAATATAATATCTCATATATAATATCTCATATATATTAGTATTAGACATACATAAAAATGAAATAGCACTCGAATTTTCTATTTTTTCTCTACACCTATTTGTATGTATTTTGATCAATCCAAAAGAATTGCAAGCCCAACTGCATGAATTCTTTATTTTTTATATCTCTTCTTATGGATATGGATCCGGGGGCCCATCGAAAGAATTCATGTAGGAAGAATAGTACGGGCATATACTATATAATAATATACCATATAAATACCATACTAAGAAGAAAGAAATAGAATAATAAAAGAAAACTATTTAATAGAGGATTAAATAGAAAATAGAAATCTAATACTAATCTAATACTACTAATATATCTAATTATATCTAAAAAATAATCTATAAATAATCTATAGATATAGATAAACTAAAGCAAGTCAAGTTTTTTTTTAAGCTTTCGCAAAACGATCACAATTGATACAAGTAGATTTTTCAGTAAAGTACTAAATTAGTAATGTTCCTAGCTCTAAAGCCCACTCCTTCCCCATACTACAAGTGAAAGAGAAAATGTGAACACTACCATTAAAGCAGCCCAAGCGAGACTTACTATATCCATGTTAATGATGTCCCTTATTGAAGTAATTATTCCATTATTGATTCATAATCATAGTGTAATCAATGGTGCAGAGTCAAAATAGGATTCTTACTTATGGCTCTTTATGAAACAATTTCATGAATCCACTCATAAAAAGTTCCTAGATTTATGAATTCTATTGAAATAGAAAATTGAAATAGAAAGAAGAATTGGAAAAAAAAAAAGAAAATAGAATAAGAAAAAATCAAATAAAATCTACAAATCTAAAGAAAAATAGAATAAATATAATGAAATAAAATAGAATATATAAGAAAAAAAAAGAAGTCAACCATTCTGATTCAATTTATGAGCAGCACTCAGAGCCTCTAGTGAGTCTGGATACAAAGTATATTCAGTTCTTTCCACAACCACAATTATTAAATGAATTTACCATCAGCCTATCCAATCTAATTTCATCGCAGACATAGTTAGTAGACACTACCTCAATATTAAGAAAGTTCTAGTGTAAAATAATTAGGGAGTCTTTATAGTCTTTTTTAGAATCCTTTTTTCAACCTTAGTAGCCAAAATGGAGTTTCTCTTAGGAACCTTTGGATACCAAGATTTCCGACTTCTTACTTTCATAGTTCTGATGCCCAGGATAAATTCTCCCTATTTCTTTTATTTGATTCAATTCAGAATAGCCCAAACCAATTATTAATAAGATTGGGTTGCTTCAGATTTATTGGTACCTGTTTGAGCCACACTCAGAACCCAGATTTTGAGAAAAAAGATGACAGTCTTTTTTTATAGGCCTACGGGTTCTTAAAATCAAGTATTAGCAGACCTAGCCCTTGCTATGCTTTTGCGGGACAAGGATTCGTCAAGTTCGATCAACAGGATTAAGAAATTCCAAATATTTTTTGTTGATCAGGCGACACCCAGATTCGAACTGGGGATAAAGGATTTGCAGTCCCCCGCCTTACCACTTGGCCATGTCGCCAAATTCCATCCAAAACGGATAAATAAATTCTATTTAAAATTATATAAATTATATATAAATTCTATTTATATATATATATATTCTTATACTTATATTTACTTATATTCTATTTATTATTATTCTCTTTCTATTCTTCTCCTCATTTTGTTTTGATTTGAATTTTTTACTTTATTTTTCTTAATTTCTTTTATTTTTGGATCTTGAATACCATTGTACTTATCCTTTTCCAAAAAAGGATTCCTCTTTTTTATTGGATCCTGTTTCTCTTCTTTTCTTCGATTTCTTTTATCTCAAAACACGCGTCGCTTAAAAACTTACCTTCTCTTTTCACTTTTATATAGATCTATCAAATCTATATAAAAGTGAAAAGATTCCCGGCCCCGGTCACAGACTCTAAAATGCAGGTCGATTTAGAATAATTCACTCTTTACTTCATTAACTATTTACTTAATTACTCTTTTACTCTTACTTACTTTTCTTACTTTGAATTAGGAATTAGCGAACAGCTCTTAATTTTGTATCTCCATTTTTCTTACCTTAATGGATGCAAAATCCAATTGATTTACGACTAATCATTATCAATTACATTAGCAATTCTAATTATAAGAAAATATATGTGTATATGTAAACCCCAGAACAGTGTAAACTCCAAAACAGAAATTTTTATACGTGGATACCGAGCCCGGGTCTATTTCTTATGCACATATCCTATCCCTATTATAGGATCATCGTGCTTGAATATTTCATTGAATATGAATAGAAGATAGACATTATGATAGAGTGCGACCTAACCTATGTTGCACCAAGTTCAATTATGATAAAAGATGTGATATACGGATAGCTAGATAGCTATCTTCCTAAAGATTACTCCTATGACCAAAAAAAGATTTGCGAATTCCTTTTTGAACATTCAATTGCGTGTGCTAAAAAAAGAGAAACTCTATGCTGTTTTCTTCTGTTTTTATCTTATTCATAGAGAGCAGATTAAATCCTGAATTCATTGAATTTTTATTTTTTTGTACCCTGATCATAATATCATAATAAAAGAATTAGGTAGAAATTGGATCAATTTTGATATCCGATAAAAGACTCCATCAGCCTAAGTGACAGAATTTTTCCCAGGAATGCTTTATCCATTTCCATTTCTTTCTATTTGTACCTGGCTCAAGCTCAAGCATCAAAAAGGCCCTCCATTTCTCTGTCTTGCTTCCGTTTATATGTATGATATATATGGTATATGGATGGAGTTGACTAAGATTTTATGTGATTCAGTAAACAGAATATACATTCCATCATTGCTAGATCAATCGGTAGGGTTCGATGAATAGTGAGCCAAGCCAATAATGGGATTTTTTCAATAAAGAGGAAACTTCAGATTAAGATGCTCCAGAATGGAAATGAGGGAATGTCCACAATACCTGGATTTAGTCAGATACAATTTGAGGGATTTTGTAGGTTCATTAATCAGGGCTTGACGGAAGAATTTCATAAGTTTCAAAAAATTGAAGATAGAGATCAAGAAATTGAATTTCAATTATTTGTGGAAACATATCAATTGGTAGAGCCCTTGATAAAAGAAAGAGATGCTGTGTATGAATCACTCACATATTCTTCTGAATTATATGTACCCGCGGTCTTAATTTGGAAAACCGGTAGAAATATGCAAGAACAAACCGTTTTTATTGGAAACATCCCTATAATGAATTCTTTTGGAACCTCTATAGTAAATGGAATATACCGAATTGTGATCAACCAAATATTGCAAAGTCCCGGTATTTACTACCGTTCAGAATTGGAACATAACGGAATTTCTGTCTATACCAGTACTATAATATCGGATTGGGGGGGAAGGTCGGAATTAGAAATTGATAGAAAAGCAAGGATATGGGCCCGTGTAAGTAGAAAACAAAAAATATCTATTCTAGTTCTATCATCAGCTATGGGTTCGAATATAAGAGAAATTCTAGATAATGTTTGTTACCCTGAAATTTTCTTGTCTTTCCCGAATGATAAAGAGAAAAAAAGGATTGGGTCAAAAGAAAATGCTATTTTGGAGTTTTATCAACAATTTGCCTGTGTAGGGGGAGATCCGGTATTTTCTGAGTCCTTATGCAAGGACTTACAAAAGAAATTTTTTCAACAAAGATGTGAATTAGGAAAGATTGGTCGACGAAATATGAACCGGAGACTTAATCTTGATATACCCCAAAACAATACATTTTTGTTACCACGAGATCTATTGGCTGCTGTGGATCATTTGATTGGAATGAAATTGGGAATGGGTACACTTGACGATATGAATCACTTGAAAAATAAACGCATTCGTTCTGTAGCAGATCTATTACAGGATCAATTTGGATTGGCTCTTATTCGTTTAGAAAATACGGTTCGAGGGACTATATGTGGAGCAATCAGGCATAAATTGAGACCGACTCCTCAAAATTTGGTAACTTCAACTTCATTAACAACTACTTATGAATCGTTTTTTGGTCTACACCCTTTATCTCAAGTTTTGGATCGAACTAATCCATTGACACAAATTGTTCATGGGCGAAAATGGAGTTATTTGGGTCCTGGAGGATTGACGGGGCGAACTGCTAGTTTTCGGATACGAGATATCCACCCGAGTCACTATGGACGTATTTGTCCAATTGACACGTCTGAAGGAATCAATGTTGGACTTATTGGATCATTAGCTATTCATGTGAAGGTTGGTTATTGGGGATCTATAGAGAGTCCATTTTATGAATTATCTGAGAGATCAAAAGAGGCACAGATGGTTTATTTATCACCAAATAGAGATGAATATTATATGGTAGCAGCAGGAAATTCTTTGGCCTTGAATCGGGGTATTCAAGAACAACAAGTTGTTCCAGCTCGATATCGTCAAGAATTCCTGACTACTGCATGGGATGAGATTCATCTTAGAAGCATTTTTCCCTTCCAATATTTTTCTATTGGAGCTTCCCTCATTCCTTTTATCGAGCATAATGATGCGAATCGAGCTTTAATGAGTTCTAATATGCAGCGCCAAGCAGTTCCCCTTTCTCGGTCCGAGAAGTGCATTGTTGGAACTGGGTTGGAAGGCCAAACGGCTCTAGATTCGGGGATTTCAGCTATAGCCGAACGCAAGGGAAAAATCATTTCTACTGATACTCAAAAGATCATTTTCTTAAGTAATGGGGATACTCTAAGCATTCCATTAGTTATGTATAAACGTTCCAACAAAAATACTTGTATGCATCAAAAAACTCAGGTTCAGCGGGGTAAATACATTAAAAAGGGACAAATTCTAGCGAGCGGTGCGGCTACAGCTGGTGGGGAACTCGCTTTAGGAAAAAATGTATTAGTAGCTTATATGCCATGGGAAGGTTACAATTTTGAAGACGCAGTACTCATTAGCGAACGTCTGGTTTATGAAGATATTTATACTTCTTTTCACATCCGGAAATATGAAATTCAGACTCATGTAACAAGCCAAGGTCCTGAAAGAATTACTAAGGAGATCCCGCATTTAGAGGCTCGTTTACTCCGAAATTTAGACAGAAATGGAATTGTGATGCTGGGATCTTGGATAGAAACAGGTGATATCTTAGTAGGTAAATTAACACCTCAGACAGCGAGCGAATCGTCATATGCCCCGGAGGATAGATTATTACGAGCTATACTTGGCATTCAGGTATCCACTTCAAAAGAAACTTCTCTAAGACTACCTGTAGGAGGAAGGGGTCGAGTTATTGATGTGAGATGGATCCATAAAAAGGGGGTTTCCAATTATAATCCAGAAAGGATTCGTGTATATATTTCACAGAAACGTGAAATCAAAGTAGGTGATAAAGTAGCTGGAAGGCATGGGAATAAGGGTATAATTTCTAATATTTTGTCTAGACAAGATATGCCCTATTTGCAAAATGGAACGCCCGTTGATATGGTATTCAACCCATTAGGAGTCCCCTCACGAATGAATGTGGGACAGATATTTGAATGTTCGCTCGGGTTAGCGGGGGATCTGCTAAAGAAACATTATAGAATAGGGACCTTTGATGAGAGATATGAGCAAGAGGCCTCAAGAAAACTAGTGTTTTCTGAATTATATGAAGCCAGTAAGCAAACAAAAAATCCATGGGTATTCGAACCCGAATATCCGGGAAAAAGCAGAATATTTGATGGAAGAACAGGAGATCTTTTTGAACAACCTGTTCTAATAGGAAAGTCCTATATCCTAAAATTAATTCATCAAGTTGATGATAAAATCCATGGACGTTCCAGTGGGCATTACGCACTTGTTACACAACAACCTCTTAGAGGGAGGGCCAAACAAGGGGGACAAAGAGTAGGAGAAATGGAAGTTTGGGCTCTAGAGGGATTTGGTGTTGCTCATATTTTACAAGAGATGCTTACTTATAAATCTGATCATATTAGAGCTCGTCAAGAAGTACTTGGTGCTACGATTATTGGAGCAACAGTACCTAACCCAGAGGGTGCTCCAGAATCTTTTCGATTGCTCGTTCGAGAACTACGATCTTTGTCCCTGGAACTGAATCATTTCCTTGTATCTGAAAAGAACTTCCAGATGAATAGGAAGGAAGCTTGATCTCAATGAATCAGAATTTCTATTCTATGATCGACCAGTATAAACATCAACAACTTCGAATTGGACCAGTTTCCCCCCAACAAATCAGGGCTTGGGCAGAAAAAATTCTGCCCAATGGAGAGATAGTTGGAGAGGTGACAAAACCCTATACTTTTCATTATAAAACTAATAAACCGGAGAAAGATGGATTGTTTTGTGAAAGAATTTTTGGACCTATAAAAAGTGGGATTTGTGCTTGTGGAAATTACCGAGGGATTGGGGTTGAAAAAGAAGACCCAAAATATTGTGAAGAATGCGGGGTGGAATTTGTTGATTCTCGGATACGAAGGTACCAAATGGGATACATCAAACTGACATGTCCAGTGACTCATGTGTGGTATTTGAAACGTCTTCCTAGTTATATTGCGAATCTTTTAGATAAGCCCCTTAGGGAATTAGAGGGCCTAGTATATTGCGATGTGTGATTTGATCGAAATTTTCATTTGACAGATTTGGACTGAGAAACTGTCATCCCATTTAATCTGATTGGGATGTCCCCGGTTTTGACATGTATCTTGGGAGGAGGAACATGAAGCTCAGAAATATGGGTGCATTAAAGACTTAAAAAGGGAAGAAAAGGGGAATTGATCCATGGTCGATTCCGTAACAGATAATATAGGAATAGTTAGTTATACCTCGTGAAAAAAGACTTTTTATGGAATTAGACATTCCCTTTGTTTGAGACAGAAATTCTGTTCAGGCAAGCGCAAGTGAATATGGCATGGTTACGGAAGCTTATCTATCGCATATATGCTTCAAGGGATATCATGGCACATAACCATCGAGGTGAGTAGAGACCTAAAAAAGATCGAATGGAACAATACAATATAATATATAGACAAATAAATCCTTTACGAGTCCCAAGATATTCCTTTCAGGGGATTCATCATTTGAGGGGAAGTAGACT